AGAAATATATGTTACATCCCAGAGGGGCGAGAATTGGAGATACCATTCTTTCGGGTACAGAAGTTCCTATCTCAATGGGAAATGCCCTACCTTTGAGTGCGGTTTGAACCATGGATTTACGTAATTGGAAGTAACCAATCAGGTTTACGACGAAACCTAGAAATCGATCACGGATCCTATTTGAATGCCTCTACGGAATAGACCTCAACAGAAAACTGAAGAGTAACGGCAGCAAGTGATTGAGTTTAGTAGTTCCTCATATCAAATTATTGACTCTAGAGATATGGTAATATGGAGAAGACAAAATGGTTTGAAGCACCGACAGAACCAGAAACGCCCTTCTTTGTTTCAAAGAGAAGAAGAGAGATTATGCACATTTCATTTGATGGTCAGAGGCGAATTGAAAGCTAAGCAGTGGTAATTCTACCCCCCGGGGAAAAAGAGAGCTGTCTCCTACGTTACCCCTAATATTTGGAAGTATTGACGTAATTTCATAGAGTCATTCGGTCTGAATGCTACCTGAAGAACATAAGCCAGATGACGGAACGGAGAGACCGAGAATGTAAAATATCATCACATGAGTGATTCGGCCTATTTGGATGACTAGACTATCCCCTCATGTGATACTTCATCAGACGATTCATATAGGATCCATCCGTCTAGATATCCTCCTATACATTCAGAAAGCCGTATGCTTTGGAAAGAAGCTTGTACAGTTTGGGAAGAGGTTTTGATTGATCAAAAAGACGAATCTACTTCAACCGATATGCCCTTAGGCACGGCCATACATAACATAGAAATCACACTTGGAAAAGGTGGACAGTTGGCTAGAGCAGCGGGGGCTGTAGCAAAACTGATTGCAAAAGAAGGTAAATCGGCCACATTAAGATTACCATCCGGGGAGGTGCGTTTGATATCCAAAAACTGCTCAGCAACAGTCGGACAAGTGGGTAATGTTGGGGTGAGACAGAAAAGTTTGATGCGTAGAGCCGGATCTAAGCGTTGGCTAGGTAAGCGTCCTGTAGTCAGAGGAGTGGTTATGAACCCTGTAGACCATCCCCATGGGGGTGGCGAAGGAAGGGCCCCCATTGGTAGAAAACACCCCACAACCCCTTGGGGGTATCCTGCACTTGGAAGAAGAAGTAGAAAACGGAATAAATATAGCGATCGTTTCATTCTTCGTCGACGTACTAAATAGGAAAATCTTGAAGATCGAATATGTTTCTTCGTCTTTACAAAAGAAAAAAGATAGGAGTAAGTAGCTGTGCCACGTTCAAAAAAAAAAAATCCTTTTGTTGCGAATCATTTATTAGAAAAAATTGAGAAACTCAACATCAAGGGGGAAAAAGAAATAATTATAACTTGGTCCCGGGCATCTACCATTATACCCACAATGATCGGACATACAATCGCCATTCATAATGGAAAGGAGCATTTGCCAGTTTATATAACAGAACGTATGGTAGGTCAAAAATTGGGAGAATTTGCACCTACTCTTAATTTCCAGAAACATACGAGAAACGATAATAAATCTCGTCGTTAATCTGAATGGATAAAGTGAATATTCGGTGCTCATCGTTCATTCGTGGGAGGTAAACCAGATGAGAAAGAAATACAAAGTTGGAGAAGTATACGCTTTAGGTCAACATATCCGTCTGTCTGCTCACAAAGCGCGAAGAGTCATTGATCAGATTCGTGGACGTTCCTACGAAGAAACACTTCTGATATTAGCAGTCATGCCTTATCGAGCATGTTACCCTATTTTAAAATTGGTTTCTTCTGCGGCAGCCAATGCGAGTCACAATATGAGGATAAAGAAAACGGATTTAATCATTAGTAAAGCCGAAGTCAACAAGGGTACTATCAGGAAAAAGTTAAAACCTCGAGCGCGAGGGCATAGTTATCCGATAAAAAGAACCACCTGTCATATAACTATTGTATTGAAAGATGTGTCGAAAGATTACATATGGATACAACCCGAGGACATAGTTGTCCGAGACATAGAACCACCAATCATATAACTATTGGATTGAAAGATATATTGAAAGATCACATATGGATAAAAAAAGATGGATAGAGACATATATTAAATATACATATTTAAGAGAGAGGTATTTCTATATGATAGATCGGGACAGATTGAAATTGAACTGGGCTAATAGAGAGAGTGAGGGTGTATGGGACAAAAAATAAATCCACTTGGTTTGAGACTTGGTACAACCCAAAGACATCATTCCCTTTGGTTTGCAGAACCCAAAAATTATTCCAAAGGTCTTCAGGAAGATCAAAAAATACGCGATTGTATCAAGAATTTTGTACGTGATTGTATAAAGAAAAATGTAAAAAAAAACATTCCTTCCGATGAGACAATCATTTCACGTCTAGAGATTCAAAAAAGTATCGATGTGATAAAGGTCGTAATCTATACAAGCTTCCCAGACTTGCCAAAATTTTTAAGAAAGGGGAAACCACAAAGAATCAAAGAATTACAGACCAATGTAGCAAAAGGGGTTCATTCTGTGAACTATAAATTCAACATTGCTATCACAATAATTACAAAGCCCTATGGACAGCCTACTGTTCTTGCGGAATACATAGCCAAACAATTAAAAGAAAGAGTTGCATTTCGAAAGGCAATGAAAACCGCAATTGAATTACTCATTGCCGAAGGGAATACAAAAGGAGTTCAAGTACAAATTGCAGGCCGTATCGACGGAAAAGAAATTGCACGTGTCGAATGGATCAGAGAAGGTAGGGTTCCGCTACAAACCATTCGAGCTAAAATAGATTATTGTTCATATACAGTTCGAATGGTTTATGGGGTATTAGGCATCAAAATTTGGATATTTGCGGGCGAGGAATGAGGAATAAGGATCCTTTATTTTGATTTCCGTTCTATCCAACGAGAGAACACAAAATGACAAACTCTTTCATTCCTTTTCGTTCAATCAAAAATGAACAATTCAACAATTCAAAAAGGAACAATTCTTTTTTTTTTTTGTCTTTTTATTCGATTCTATTTTATAGGATTGAATAAAAATTGGATTGACTCTTTGGTATAATTGCTATGCTTAGTGTGTGACTCGTCGGTTATTTCCTTTAGGTTTAAGTTAGGGTTCAAAAAAAAGGGGACGGCCCATACCACAATAAGAGTATGAGCTAATAATGATAGAACTCATAACTATAGAACTAATAACCAGCTCATTGCTTCGTATTATCTGGATCCAAGGCACCAGTCACTCTATGATCGAATGATCAAAGAGTTGTAGCAACTGAACTCTTTTTACATAAAAGAAAAATCAATCTGATTCTGGATTGTGAAAGAAAAGGATCGGATAAATGGAAGGATGATAGAAAGAGAGAACTAGAATATCCATGATATATGATTCCAATATGTATGGTCTATAAATCATCTCAAAAAAGGCAGTGTAATGTAATAAAGCATCACTATGTAAGAAGAACCTAAAACAAAGAGCATCAAGTCAATTTAAAGGCTGAGGAAATTGACTCAGGAACAACCAATTCAATTACGAGCTCCATTGCAGAAAATTTGGCCTAGCCATTCAGCAAGAAGTGATGGGAACGACGGAACCTGTGACTGCAGAAGATTCTATTGAAAACGAATTCCAATAATTCATTGGGTGGGATGGCGGAACGCACCAGAAACCAATTCAGTTATTCTGAGAGGTCATGGACTGACCCTTCGGATGAACGAGATCTTGAAAGAGTCAATATTCGCCCGCGAAAGCCTTACGACGTTTTAAGATATTTATTAAAAGTCCAAATCAAGATTGGTTATCTCTGATATCAAATATCAAAAAGAAATTCTAAATCGAATTCGATTCTAGATGTATAGAAATATCTATACGCCTATTCGTGTATACAATCTTAGATTCAAAAAAAAGAATCCTATGATTCAGTGTATTATTCATTGAATACTTATCTCTAATATTATTGAATCGTTTCATTCGCGAGGAGCTGGATGAGAAGAAACTCTCATGTCCAGTTCTGCAGTAGAGATGGAATTGTGAAACAACCATCAACTATAACCCCAAAAGAACCAGATTCCGTAAACAACATAGAGGAAGAATGCGGGGCGTTTCTTATCGAGGCAATCGGATTTGTTTCGGTAGATACGCTCTTCAGGCACTTGAGCCGGCTTGGATCACATCTAGACAAATAGAAGCAGGACGACGAGCAATGACACGGTATGCGCGTCGTGGTGGAAAAGTTTGGGTACGCATATTTCCAGACAAACCTGTTACACTAAGACCAACGGAAACGCGTATGGGTTCGGGGAAAGGATCGCCCGAATATTGGGTATCAGTCGTGAAACCGGGTCGAATACTTTATGAAATGGTTGGGGTATCAGAAAAAGTAGCTAGAGAAGCGATTTCAATAACTGCGTCCAAAATGCCTATACGAACTCAATTCCTTATTGTCGAATAGGGATATGCAAACAAAGAAAAGGGGTCTTTCTGATGAAAAACCAACCTGCGGTTGGTTTTTTTTTGGCCAAACAATATTTCTTTTTTCCTTTGCCCTTTCTTTGAATTGAAAGAAAAGATCAAAAAAAGCTATGATTCAATCTCAGACCCATTTAAATGTAGCAGACAACAGCGGAGCTCGAAAATTGATGTGTATTCGAATCCTAGGAGCTAGTAATCGCCAATATGCTTATATTGGTGACATTATTGTTGCTGTAATCAAAGAAGCAGTGCCTCATATGCCTCTCGCAAAATCAGAAGTGATCCGAGCTGTAGTTGTACGTACATGTAAAGAACTCAAACGTGACAATGGGATGATAATACAATATGATGACAATGCCGCAGTTGTTATTGATCAAAAAGGCAATCCAAAAGGAACTCGAGTCTTTGGTGCGATCGCTTGGGAATTGAGAGAGTTGAATTTTACTAAAATAGTCTCATTAGCCCCTGAGGTCTTATAAAAACTCATAGACGAGACCGCGATATTTTTAGTGTATCTGAAATAGATTCACTGAATTAGTAGATTGTGTCTCACGTATATCCCTTAATATTAATAATTGAGAAAGAAAAAAAAGAGCATGTTGATAATAAAAAAAACTCGAAGGCACCAATGATTATAGCTCATCATGGGTAGGGACACTATTGCCGACATACTAACTGCTATACGAAACGCGGAGATGGATAACAAAGAACTGGTTCGAATAGGATCTACTAATATCACCGAAAACATTGTGAAAATACTTCTACGCGAGGGCTTTATCGAAAACGTGAGGAAACACCGAGAAAGGAACACAAATTTCTTAGTTTCAACCCTACGATCTAGAAGAAGGCATAGAAAAGGGCCGTCTAGAACTATTTTAAAACGGATCAGCCGACCCGGTGTACGAATCTATTCTAACTATCAAGGAATCCCTAAGATTTTAGGAGGAATGGGGCTCGTAATTCTTTCTACTTCTCGAGGCATAATGACAGATCGAGAGGCTCGACTAGAAAGAATCGGAGGAGAAATTTTGTGTTATATATGGTGATCTTTCTAGCATCCGAATTGGGTCGGTAACTTCCTATTCTTATTTGTGACAAAAAAAAGCATATGAATATCACTCTTCTTCCATGAATTGATACTTTAAAGGCATTACCTCGAATGAAAGAACAAAAATGGATTTATGAAGGTTTAATTACGGAATCACTGCCCAATGGTATGTTTCGAGTTCGTTTAGATAATGAAGATCTGATTCTAGGGTATATTTCAGGAAAGATCCGATGTAGTTTTATACGGATACTACCAGGAGATAGAGTCAAAATCGAAGTAAGTCGTTATGATTCAACCAAGGGGCGTATTATTTTTCGACTCAACAACAAAGATTCGAATGACTAGGTGACCTTTTCAACACTCACACTATTTTCGTGGGGACTCGCATCTCACTATTGCAAGAGACTTATTTTCTTCCAAGGAATCGATTAAAAATGAAGGAATTTCAAATATGAAAATAAGGGCCTCCGTTCGTAAAATTTGTCAAAGATGTCGACTGATCCGTAGGCGGGGACGAATTATAGTAATTTGTTCCAACCCGAGACATAAACAGAGACAAGGATAATCCTTCGAATCTAAACTCAAAATCGACAAACAATAGAGGCTCTCTAGATGTCCAAATGATCTGTTTTAACATGAAATGGATATATCCATATATCTCTGACTCCCATTTATGAGATGACAAAATATGGCAAAACCTATTATAATAAGACCAAGAGTTGGTTCGCGTAGCAAGGGGCATCCTAGTTCACGCAGAGGTGGGCGTCTTGGTTCCCGTAAGAATGTTCGTCGAATACCAAAAGGGGTTATTCATGTTCAAGCCGGTTTGAATAATACCATAGTAACGGTTACAGATGTACGGGGTCAAGTGGTTTCTTGGGCCTCCGCCGGTACTTGCGGATTCAAAACCGCAAGAAAAGCAACACCATTTGCTGCCCAAACCGCAGCGGGAAATGCCCTTCGTCCAGTAGTCGCTCAGGGTCTGCAACAAGCGGAAGTCAGGATAAAGGGTCCTGGTCTCGGAAGAGATGCAGCATTACGAGCCATTTTTAGAAGTGGTATACGCGTAAATGTGGTACGGGACGTAACCCCTCTGCCACATAATGGCTGTAGACCTCCGAAAAAAAGACGTGTGTAAAAATCAGAGTTGAACCAATTTCAAGTGCAAGAGAAATAAATGATTCAACGATCAAATAATAGTAATAGTACTATGCTTCGAGAGGAAGTAGGAATATCTACTCGGCCACTAGAGTGGAAGTGTGTTGAATCAAGAGCAGACAGCAAGCGTCTTAATTATGCCCGTTTTATTTTGTGTCCGCTTATGAGAGGTCAAGCCGATACGATAGGCATCACGATCCGAAGATCTTTGCTTGGAGAAATAGAAGGAACCTGTATCACACGCGCAAAATCTGAGAAGATACCGCATGAATATTCTACCATAGCAGGGATTGAAGAATCCGTACATGAAATTTTAATGAATTTGAAAGAAATTGTATTGAGAAGTAATCTGTATGGAACTCGCAACGCATCTATTTGTGTCAAGGGTCCGGGATACGTAACTGCTCAAGACATCATCTCACCGCCTTCTGTAGAAATGGTTGATACTACACAGCATATAGCTAGCCTAACGGAACCCATTGATTTTTGTATTGAATTACAAATCGAGAGGCATCGCGGATATCGTATGAGAACACCAAATAACGCGAAAGATGGGAGTTTTCCTATAGAGGCTGTATTCATGCCTGTTCGAAATGTGAATCATAGTATTCATTCTTATGGGAATGGAAATGAAAAACA